TGGTTCTCGCTGACTTACACAAATTTTTTATATTTTTTTTATATGCGTTCTATTTTGTTGATATTCGTTAGAGACTTTCTTTAGACATTAATTAGACATAGACATTAATATAAATGAACCATAACTATGTAGCCCGATTCCTAACAGATTGACCCCAAAGTAGCATATCCAAATTATAAGAAAGCCAATAGAAGCCACAACAGCAGAATTTGCAGGGGGCAATTTTTTATTTGTTCGACTATGTAAATAAATCGCGAATACGGTCCAAGTAATAAATGCCCAAATTTCTTTGGGGTCCCAATTCCAATATGAACCCCATGCCTCATTAGCCCATACTGCTCCCGAAAGAATCCCTATGGTTAAAAAGATAAACCCTATACTAATAACACGATAACCCCAATGGTCCAATTGTTGAATCAATTGGGACCTGTAATAATTTTTAGCAGAAAAAAAATAAGTATTTCCAAAAACATTGCTTTTTTTATTCATGCATTGAATTTCACCAAAGTAAAAAGATTCATTGAAATTTAATAAATGGTTTTTATTATAAAAAAGTGTTATGTCTTTTCGAAATGTAATGACTAGAAGTGCTACTGATAATAATGATCCGCATAAAAGGGCCGCATAACCCAATACCATCATACTTACGTGCATTATTAACCACTCAGATTGGAGAGCGGGTACTAATATTTCGGATTGATGTATTTCAGTTAAAAGACCTGAAGTAGCAAAGCCTTGTGTAAAAAGAGCGCTTGGTGCAGTTATTGCACTTAAATAATTTTTATTTTTTTTGAAATATGGAACAATATGAATAATGGAGAAACTCCATGAAAGAAAGATTAATGATTCATATAAATTACTTAATGGAAAATGTCCCGAATAAATCCAACGAATGACTAACAATCCTGTTATACATAAAAAAGTCACGATCATGCCTCTTTTTGACAAATCAGATAGTTTTACGATTTCATCGACGAATAAGGTTATTAAATGAATTGTAATTACAATTGAAACAATCGAAAAGGAAATATGAGTTAATATATGTTCTAAAGTTAAAAATATCATAAAAATTTAAAATATAAAGTAAGGGGTCCTTTAATTATGAAGCGGCAATTACTAATTTAATTTATTATAGAATCTATTTTCTGTTTTTTAGAAGAGGGCATGCCGCCACTCGGACTCGAACCGAGATGCTCTAGCACTGCTTCCTAAGAGCAGCGTGTCTACCAATTTCACCATAGCGGCTTACTCAAATTTATAATAGCGTATTTCTATTCAATAGTCGAGACTGAATAAAGTAAATTCAATAGAATACTTTTAGAATACTTTTTAAAAAACAATCAAATTGATGAAGAAAAATTCATAGGAATTTGATTGTTTTTTTTTTAGTTTAGAGGACCGCTTTTATTTAACTTGGAATTTTCGTGGATTTTATTCTCTTCGAGAATTGACTCGTTGTAACTAACTAGTTCTACCCCCGGATAGGGGATAGAACTCAAAAAAAGTCTTTTCTCCTTTTTACTTTTTTTGTATTTTTTACTGATTCACTTATAATTTATCTTTATCGTGTTTCATTTTATTAATAAACCCCCCAAAATAGGATTTCTTTTAAATCACTTAAATTTTATACATTTTTCATAGTTAATATACCAACTAAAAATTTTTTTTATATATTAGGTTAGTAATTCAGAGAAATAATAATTCATAAATTTACAAAAAAGTTTGAAATCAAGGATTCAGTTATTTTGGCTAAAGATCTTGTCTTGTATCAGTTCTTTATCTTTATATAGTTAATATAGAAATAGGCGAACAAAGAAAAAATGGAACTATTGTTAAGTAGATCAATGAGTAAAATCTGAAATTGCGTTCATAAAAAAGATACTAAATATACTAAAAAAAGGTAAACCTTTATATCCTGTGTTTTTCGTTTTTCAAAAAAAAATGGGTAATGGAAATCATTCATTTTATATTCCTGATATCTAAATAAAAATTGCCAACTTTTGAGTCATGTATATTCAGATTCTAACAATTTTTTATTACTTATTTGTTTGTCGCACAAAAAAACTTTTTGACTGCCCGGTGGAAAGAGATTTACCCAATGAAAAAGCTTTTAAAGCCGCCCAATATCCTTGCTTTTTCCAAATATTTTTACGAATACGTTTTTTTGATATAGAAGTACGTTTTTTTGGAACTGCCATTTGAAAATTAAGAGATTACTTATTATTCTATTGGATGTGAAAGACATCTATTGTTCAAAAGAAGTGATTTTTTATTTTACTATTCATTATCTATTTTTTTTCTTTATAACATTCTCTTTATAAAAAATCATAAAAAAAATATTATTTGAAATAGAATAAAGCATTCCTCGAATTAAATCCTCGAATTAAAATAAAAAAATATATAAATATATATAAATATAATATGTCATCATGTGATTTTTAATTGATCAAAATCCAGGAAAAAATAAACTTAATTTAATTGAAATCTTCAAATTCTAATG